ATGGTCATACAAATTCATTGACGAAGAAGAATACCTGGAAAGCAATGGTAAAAGAGAAGATTATGAGATTTGTTCAAGAAGACCCAAACCACCTATAGTAATTTATACTGATACTGATAACTCAGAGAATGCCGATGCTTATACGTATCCCAAGGATACTGATAATTCTGATGGAAAAGAAGAATTTGCTTTAATAGAGTATTCACAACAATCGGATTTTGGCCGAGACATAATCAAAGGATCTAGACGCGTTCAAAGACGTAAAACTGTTAATTGGAAAATCCTTCAAGCAAGTCCACATTCTCCTCTTTTTTTGGACAAAATTGACAAATCCTCTTTCTTTTCTTTTGAGATTTTCGAGCCAATGAAAATCTTTTTTCTAAATTGGATGTGGAAAAAGAAAAATACAGAATTGACAATTTCGGATTATACAGAGGAAAAGAAAAAGAAAAAAGAGATTAAGAAAAAAGAGGAAGCAGAGCGTATGGAAATAGCGGAAGCCTGGGAAAACACTCAAAATGCTCAAGCAATAAGAGGTCTTTTATTAGTAACCCACTCGATTATTAGAAAATATATTCTATTACCCTCATTGATAATAACTAAAAATATCGTTCGTATACTATTATTTCAATCTCCCGAATGGTCAGAGGATTTAAAGGATTGGAATAGAGAAATGTATATTAAGTGCACCTATAATGGCGTGCCATTATCCGAAACAGAATTTCCGAAAAACTGGCTAACTGAGGGTATTCAAATAAAGGTCCTTTTTCCTTTTCGTCTGAAACCTTGGCACAGATACAGATCTAAGCTACGATCCCCTCAAAAGGAAAAGGATCCAATGAAAAAAAAAGTGAAAAAAATGGATTTCTTCTTTTTTACAGTTTTCGGAATGGAAGTCGAATCTCCCTTTTCTTCTTCTCCCCGAAAGCGACGTTCGTTTTTTGATCCCATTTTTAAAGAACTTAAAAAAAAAATAAAAATTTGGAAAAAGAATCTTTTTCAAAGAACAAAATCTTTTCTAAATATCACAAAAGAAAAAGCACAATGGATCATCCAAATTATTCTATTTCTAAAAGAAAAAAGAAAAAAACTATCATTATCAGAATTGATAAAAATCAAAATAGATGAATTGAATGAAATTCAAAAAGATTCAACAAAAAGTAAGAGTAATCCAATGATTTACGAATCCACCATTCCAATTCAATCTATTAATTGGACAGACTGTTCATTGACAGAAAAAAAAATAAAAGATCTGAATGATAGAACAAAGAAAATCATAAAACAAATAGAAGAATTTAAAAAAGACAAGAAAAAAGGTTCAGAGAGAAATATTTGTTCTAAGAAAACAACTTATGATGATAAAAGATTAGAATTACAAAAAAATATTTGGCAGATATTACAAAAAAGAAATGTTCGATTATTCCGCAAATCACATTATTTTTTAAAATTTTTCATAGAAAGGGTATATATAGATATCTTTCTATGTATCATTAATATTCCTAAAATCAATGTACAACTTTTTCTTGAATCAACAAAAAAAATTCTTAATAAATACATTTACAATAATGAAGCAAATGAAGAAAGAAAAAGAAGTGATAAAAAAGATCAAAGTCTAATTCACTTTATTTCTACTATAAAAAAATCAATTTGTAATATTAGGAATACGAATTCACAGAATTTTTGTGACGTATCCTCTTTGTCACAAGCATATGTATTTTTGAAATTATCACAAACCCAAGTTATTAACTTAGATAAGTATAAATTCAGATCCCTTTTTGAATATCATGGAACACCCCTTTTTCTTAAGAATGAAATAAAGGATTCTTTTTTTGGAGTACAAGGAATATCTCATTCCAAATTAAAACATAAGAGCGCTCCCAATTCTGTAATGAATCAATGGACAAATTGGTTAAAAGGTCATTATCAATACGATTTATCTCAGAATGGATGGTCTAGATTAGTATCCCAAAAATGGCGAAATAAAATGAATGAACGCCATGTGGCTCAAAATAAAGATTTAACCAAATATCATTCATATGAAAAAAACGGATTAATTCTTTACAAAAAACAAGAAATAGACTCATTAACAAATCAAAAAAAAAAAATGAAAAAACAATATGGGTATGATCTTTTATCATATAAATCTATTAATTATGCAGATAAGAAGGACTCATATATTTATGGATATAGATCGTCATTCCAAGCAAATAATAACCAAGCGATTTCTTATAATTGCAACACGCGTAAAAAAAAAAAATGGTATATGACGGATGATATTCCTATCAAGAATTATATAGTAGAAGATTCTATTCTAGATATGGAAAAAAATCTGGATAGAAAGTGTTTTGATTGGAGAATTCTGAATTTTTGTCTTAGAAATCAAATGCATTTTGGGGGTTCGATCGATACCGATTATTATTTTACGCTTCATCAAGAAATCAACCCATCCAATCAAAAAAAAAACCTTTTTGATTGGATGGGAATGAATGTAGAAATACTAAATCGTTCTATAGCGAATCGGGAATCTTTTTTCTTCTCTAAAAATTGGATATTTTATAATGCATATACGAGTAACCCATGGATCATCCCAATCAAATTCCTTTTTTTGAATTTGAATGTAAATCAAAATGTTAGTGAAAAGAAAAAGATCACGGAAAAGAATAAAACAGAATATGCAAGTCGACTAAATCTTGAAGCATCCCTTTCAAAGAAAGAAAAAGATGTTAAAGAAGATTATGCAGGATCCGACATAAAAAAGGGTGTAAAAAAAGATAGATACACGAACAACATCGAAGCAGAACTTAATTGCTTCCTAAGAGGGTATTTGCCTTTTCAACGGAACTGGCATGATTGCTTAAATGAAAAAATAATTAATAATATCCAAGTATATTGTCTCCTGCTTAGACTGAAAAATCTAAAAGAGATTGTTATAGCCTCTATTCAAAGAGGAGAACTAAGTCTAGATATTATGAAAATGAAGAATCAGAAGGATTTCACTCTTACAGAATTGAATAAAAATACGGAATTGATAAAAAATGGAATATTGAGTATCGAACCAATTCGTCTGTCTAGAAGAAACCATGAACAATTTAATATGTATCAAATCATAGGCCTTTCGTTTATTCATAAGAGAAAGCGCCAAATTATTAAGAAATCCATTACAAGAACAAGAGATCAAAAGCTGACTGAAAATAAAGAAAAAAAGAATTATGATTTGCTTGTTCCTGAAAATATTTTATCCGCTAGACGTCGTAGAGAATTGAGAATTCTAATTTGTTTCAATCCTAAGAATAGAAATAGTGTGCATAGAAATAAGGCATTTTACAATGAGAATAAAGTGAATAATTGCTGTCAAGTTTTGGCTACAAGTAAAGATCTTGATAGAGATAAAAAAAAACTAATTAATTTAAAGTTCTTTCTTTGGCCAAATTATCGATTAGAAGATTTAGCTTGTATGAATCGCTATTGGTTTGATACCAATAATGGCAGCCGTTTCAGTATGGTAAGGATACATATGTATCCCCGATTGAAAATTAGTTAATCTACATTTTTCTTTTTTTTCTATTTCTCGTAACATATCTGATATGTGAAAACAAATAGATGCACATACGCATTGTCTTACCCTCTATTCTGAGGCACGATACTAATTCAATGATATATCCTACCCATTAGATCTATAACTGAATCTTCTTATTTGAAGTCTACAATTTTGCTTTTGTGAATGCATAAATATAGTCTTTTTTGTATACCTATTTGAATTGGGTTGATTAATCAAAATTGATTTGAAAAATCAGGAACTCTTAAGAAAATTAAGATTATTGTATATACCAAATTGAAAATGAGTGTCATTATTATTACTGATCAATAAAAATATCTAGACTCTATAAAAAAAAAAGGGGGGAAAGACAAGCTTTCATTTTTTTATGGTAAAAAAATCATTTATATCCGTTATTTCACAAGAAAAAAAAGAAGAAAACCCGGGATCGATTGAATTTCAAGTATTCAATTTCACCAATAAGATACGAAGACTTACTTCACATTTGGAATTGCACAGAAAAGACTATTTATCTCAAAGGGGTTTACGTAAAATTCTGGGAAAACGGAAACGACTCCTGTCTTATTTGTCAAAGAAAAATGGAATACGTTATAAAAAATTAATTAATCAGTTGGATATTCGGGAGCCACAAACTAATTAATTTGAAGAGTCGTTTTGAATTATTCGATTTCTTAGATCTTGAATCTTGATGAACTCATTTTTGTTTTAAGCAATTCATGGAAGAATGAATCGAGGAAAAACCTATGAATGCCCCAGCTACAAGAAAAGACCTCATGATAGTCAATATGGGTCCTCACCACCCATCAATGCATGGTGTTCTTCGACTTATTGTTACTCTAGATGGTGAGGATGTTATTGATTGTGAACCAATATTGGGTTATTTACATAGAGGGATGGAAAAAATTGCAGAAAACCGAACAATTGTACAATATCTGCCTTATGTAACACGTTGGGATTATTTAGCTACTATGTTCACAGAAGCAATAACCGTAAATGGACCGGAACAGTTAGGAAATATTCAAGTACCTAAAAGAGCCAGCTATATTCGAATAATTATGTTGGAGTTGAGTCGTATAGCTTCTCACCTACTATGGCTGGGACCTTTTATGGCAGATATTGGTGCACAAACCCCTTTCTTCTATATTTTCAGAGAAAGAGAATTAATATATGATCTATTCGAAGCTGCCACAGGTATGAGAATGATGCATAATTTTTTTCGTATCGGAGGGGTAGCGGCTGATCTACCTCATGGCTGGATAGATAAATGTTTGGATTTCTGCGATTATTTTTTAACAAGGGTTGTTGAATATCAAAAACTTATTACGCGAAATCCTATTTTTTTAGAACGGGTTGAGGGAGTAGGCATTGTTGGTGGAGAGGAAGTAATAAATTGGGGTTTATCAGGACCAATGCTTCGGGCTTCCGGAATACAATGGGATCTACGTAAAGTTGATCATTATGAATGTTACGAGGAATTTGATTGGGAAGTTCAATGGCAAAAAGAAGGAGATTCATTAGCTCGTTATTTAGTACGAATTGGTGAAATGGTAGAATCCATAAAAATTATTCAACAGGCTCTGGAAGGAATTCCGGGAGGGCCATATGAGAATTTAGAAATCCGTTGCTTTGATAGAGAAAAGGATCCAGAATGGAATGATTTTGAATATCGATTCATTAGTAAAAAGCCGTCTCCGACTTTTGAATTACCGAAACAAGAACTTTATGTGAGAGTTGAAGCCCCAAAGGGAGAATTAGGAATTTTTCTAATAGGGGATCAGAATGGTTTTCCTTGGAGATGGAAAATTCGTCCCCCGGGTTTTATCAATTTGCAAATTCTTCCTCAGTTAGTTAAAAGAATGAAATTGGCTGATATTATGACAATACTAGGTAGCATAGATATCATTATGGGAGAAGTTGATCGTTGAAATGATAATTGATACAACAGAAGTACAAGATATCAATTCTTTTTCCAGATTGGAATCTTTAAAAGAGGTGTATGGAATTATATGGATACTTGTCCCTATTTTGACTCTTGTATTGGGAATCACAATAGGTGTGCTAGTGATTGTATGGTTAGAAAGAGAAATATCCGCAGGGATACAACAGCGTATTGGACCTGAATACGCCGGTCCTTTGGGAGTTCTTCAAGCTCTAGCAGATGGAACAAAACTACTTTTCAAAGAGAATCTTATTCCATCTAGGGGAGATATTCGTTTATTCAGTATTGGACCATCCATATCAGTCATATCAATTCTAGTAAGCTATTCAGTAATTCCTTTTGGCTATAACTTTGTTTTAGCTGATCTCAATATCGGTGTTTTTTTATGGATTGCTATTTCGAGTATTGCTCCCATTGGACTTCTTATGTCAGGATATGGGTCAAATAATAAATATTCCTTTTTGGGTGGTCTACGGGCTGCTGCTCAATCGATTAGTTATGAAATACCATTAACTCTATGTGTCTTATCAATATCTCTACGTGTGATTCGTTGAGACAGAAACTTTTCCATGCTCCTTTCTTTTCGTCTTTATTTCTTTTCTTCTTTATAGGAAATTTATAGGAAAGGGGTAGAAAAAATGGAATAGATATCCTGATTTTTGATTTTCATTATTTTTATTCGGAATTCGGATTGATGAACTAAATCAGATAGTTATATGAGTGAAATAAAACAGCTTCCATTTATTCATTATTCATTGATTTAATATTCTAATATTCTATAATATTCTCTAATTTGAATTATGAATTTAATGAAATTGAAATTCAATATCAATATATTTAGTAAGAAAATTTTAAAAATAGATATCTATTTATAGATATCTATTTTTATTTTGAATATAGAATATTTTGATTTAAGAATATAATAAACTATTTGAATTTCAATATAATAAACTATTTGAATTTAAACTATTTAAATTTAATATAATATTAATATACAATTTGAATATAATATTAATATAAAATTCTTTAAAATTCTTAATATCTTAATATCTATATATTATTAATCTTAATATATTATTAATATATAATATATTAAGATATAATATATAGATATAGAATTAATATACTATGATTTGAATTTCATTTGAATCTGCAGTAAAAATATTGAGGCTCATTTTCTATGTATAAGAATTAAGTGAAAAAAATTATAAACGGAAGAAAGCGTTTACCCCAAAATTGGTTGATTAGTCATCCTGTTTTGAAGCGGGCTCAAAAGACCAACCTTATTGAGTTTTCACTATCGTTTGTATGAATTACCATACATCTATTACCATAAGGGGAGATTGATAAAAAATGCGTGGATGGTTAGAAACACCAAGATACACAAAGGATTAGTAATGGAGATTATGTAAATTCTCCAAAAGAGCATTTCCGCATAATATAAAAAGAATACAAATTGGGGCTTTAAGTTGGTAGAAAAAATCAGGCAGTACTCCCCACAATTCCGATCCAGAGTATGCTCCTATCCACTCATTAAATAAATAACTATCAGAAACGAAATAATCCTTTAATTTTTTTTTAAGTCCCTTTTTGTTTTGCACATAAAAAAAAGAAGAATAGGAACGAAAAAAAAAACAAAAGAATAGAATACAATAAAAAAAAGAGGGATCCCTTTTGATTCTTTCTTATATCCATATTCATGGAAATACAATTTATGTCATAATTCATAAACTAATGTCGAATTTTTTTTCGTAATCAAAAACGACGGGTTATTGAGAATTCTAAAGAGTATTTTATTGAATTGAAGAGTTCAATTATTACTCAACAAATTCAAATTATTAAGGGATGAGATCAATTCGGAAGTACCTTTTTTGTATTTATTATTATAACAGACAGAATTCCATTGGTCTAATTCAGGACCGTCCAATGGATTTGAATCCTATCTATCCTAGGGATATATCAAGATAAATAACCGGCCCGGTCCCTTAGATTTATTTATGACCTTCGAGGAGCCGTATGAGGTGAAAATCTCATGTACGGTTCTGTAATAGCGATGGGAACAGTAATGTTATCACCGACTAGGATTATCTAACAGTTTAAGTACAGTTGATATAGTTGACGCGCAATCAAAATATGGTTTTTTGGGATGGAATTTATGGCGTCAACCTATAGGTTTTATCATTTTTCTAATTTCTTCCCTAGCGGAATGTGAAAGATTACCTTTTGATTTACCAGAAGCAGAAGAAGAATTAGTAGCAGGTTATCAAACCGAATATTCGGGTATCAAATTTGGTTTATTTTACGTTGCTTCCTATTTAAACTTATTAGTTTCTTCATTATTTGTAACAGTTCTTTACTTGGGCGGTTGGAATATCTCTATTCCGTACATATTTGTTTCTGAGCTTTTTGAAATAAATAAAACATGTGGAGTTTTTGGAACTACAATTGGTATCTTTATTACATTAGCTAAAACTTATTTGTTCTTGTTCCTTTCTATCACAACAAGATGGACTTTGCCTAGGCTAAGAATGGATCAATTATTAAATCTTGGATGGAAATTTCTTTTACCTATTTCTCTGGGTAATCTATTATTAACAACTTCGTTTCGACTATTTTCACTGTAAAAGATTGATATTCAATATTCATAACTTGTCTCAAACAAGAGAAAGAAACAAAACAAAAATATTCATAGATATTCACGATATGTTCCTTATGGTAACTGGGTTCATGAATTATGGTCAACAAACAGTACGAGCTGCAAGATACATTGGTCAAAGTTTCATGATTACCTTAGCCCACGCAAATCGTTTACCTGTAACTATTCAATATCCTTATGAAAAATTAATAACATCGGAACGTTTCCGCGGTCGAATCCATTTTGAATTTGATAAGTGCATTGCTTGTGAAGTATGTGTTCGTGTATGTCCTATAGATCTACCCGTTGTTGATTGGAAACTGGAAACTGATATTCGAAAGAAACGATTGCTTAATTACAGTATTGATTTTGGGATCTGTATATTTTGTGGTAACTGCGTTGAGTATTGTCCAACAAATTGTTTATCAATGACTGAAGAATATGAACTTTCGACTTATGATCGTCACGAATTGAATTATAATCAAATTGCTTTGGGCCGTTTACCAATGTCAGTAATTGACGATTATACAATTCGAACAATTCAATTCAAATAAAATTCTGTATTTGTATTTATATTTAGATTTATCTAATTTTATTAATAATATAGTTTATAGTTTCGAAATAGTTTCGAATACTCGTTCGTATAAAGAATTAGATTCGTCCTATAACTGTACCTAGATGAATTCACACTCCTTAGGATTTAATTCAATTAGGAATTTAGTATATCCAATTTTTTCCTGGTCGTATCAATAAGGTCATGAAATTTCAATTTATTTATCTTTTATTTTTCATCTAATGGATTTACCTGAACCGATACATGATTTTCTTTTAATCTTTCTGGGATCAGGTCTTGTATTAGGAAGTCTAGGAGTAGTATTATTTACCAACCCAATTTTTTCTGCCTTTTCGTTGGGACTGGTTCTTGTTTGTATATCTTTATTCTATATTTTATCAAACTCCCATTTTGTAGCTGCAGCACAGCTACTTATTTACGTAGGAGCTATAAACGTTTTAATCATATTTGCTGTGATGTTCATAAATGGTTCAGAATATTACCAAGATTTTCATCTTTGGACCGTTGGGGATGGAGTTACTTTGGTGGTTTGTACAAGTATTTTTGTTTCACTAATAACTACTATTCCAGATATATCATGGTACGGGATTATTTGGACTACAAGATCAAATCAGATTATAGAGCAAGATTTGATAAATAATAGTCAACAAATTGGAATTCATTTATCAACAGATTTTTTTCTTCCATTTGAACTCATTTCAATAATTCTTTTAGCTGCTTTGATAGGTGCAATTGTCGTGGCTCGCCAGTAAGAATAGAACTAGTAATATCAATCTAAATTCCATTTTGTTCTATTGATTTTATCTCCATTTCCTTTGAATTTTACATGTGAATGGGAAAGTGAAAGATTGTTTATGTTTAAAAGAATCTTATTATTCGACTTATTACCAATATCTTCTTTTTGTCTGTACTTGTTATATTCTCTAGTCAATCGAATCTGTTGAAGTGTTGTTCATATTGAAATGAATCAAAATTGATAAGGAGTTGGTCAATGATGCTCGAACATGTACTTGTTTTGAGTGCCTATTTATTTTCTATCGGTATCTACGGATTGATCACAAGCCGAAATATGGTTAGAGCCCTTATGTGTCTTGAACTTATACTGAATGCGGTTAATATAAATTTCGTAGCTTTTTCTGATTTTTTTGATAGTCGCCAATTAAAAGGAAATATTTTTTCCATTTTTGTTATAGCTATCGCAGCCGCTGAAGCAGCTATTGGACCGGCTATTGTTTCGTCAATTTATCGTAACAGAAAATCAACTCGTATCAATCAATCGAATTTGTTGAATAAATA